AATGACCCGGTCTGGCCCATTCCTCGAAAGAAGTTTTTATGGGATCCCTATCTACCAAAATTTTCACTTCTGGTTCCGGCGAACGAATAATCATTGAGTCCTCCTCTTTCCGGACAACACATACAAAGAGACCCGCCAATAGTTAAGTAATTAGTGAACCTATGAGAGATATTTAGCCTTAGTTTTTTATCTTCTATCTCCCATCTATCTATTTTCTTTAGTTATTCACTAGAGCAATTATGATCTCGAAATCGATCCGGGGCAAGTGTTCGGATCTATTATGACATATCCGTGAGGCGCTTAACGGACCTTTTTTATTTTTTAATCTTATAAAACTTTTCTGGGTTTTGAATGGATGCCAATTTCTTTTTTGGTAACCTAGTGTATTCATATCGCAATTCGAAGTTCCTAAAGGGAGTTACTTTATGTCTTATGTAGAACATATAACAATTACTCTATTCCAGCGGAACAGTCATTAGTCATTTCTAAGAGACGCCCTAGTAGTTTTATTTAGTCATTTGAAGGTCCTTTTAATAGCCGAAAAGAAAAATCTATTCTATATTTTATCTGAATATCGTTTATCCCTACGAAATACCAGATGAAAGAGAACGATTTTAGAAGGGATATAATGAAATTTTGTGATTGGTTCTTCCTAGAGTAAAGGATCCTTTTATTTGACTGATAGATACAACAAACAATTAACTATATTTAATTATAACAAATATAAAAAATTAGAAACTTAAACTAAATAATACTAAATAATATATAGTAATTAAAGTAATTAATAATTTAGAATAAACTAAATTAGAATAAACTAAAAAAGTGTTCTTATTCGAAACGCCTTGTGATCTTCAACCAATTCTGCGCTTCAATATAATTACCCGGAGTAAGCGCTAGAGCTTGTTTCCAATATTCGGCAGCTTGATCAAACCAAGCCTCCGCAATTTCAGAATCTCCGTGTCGAATGGCCTGTTCTCCCCGGTCGGAATAGGGGGGTAAATTCCTTCCCTTAGAACCGTACTTGAGAGTTTCCGACCTCATACGGCTCAGCGGTCAAGTTCTTTTGGTGTCCTTTTTTTTTTTAATATACCATTGAGATTTCTCATGGATCTATCCCATTTTTTCTCTCGCGTTAACCAAAAGAAAAAGAGGTTATGAGTTTAAAACTTGAATTTTGCTTACTAATTTAATCAGTTTTATCTTTTTTCCCACCTTCATAAAGCAGAGACTTTTCCACTATCAACTATCATTAGAGTTTTCTAATAAAGGTAACTATCTCGGTTTAATTTTAATATATAAATTATTATATTTATTTATAGAATCCTTGAAAAAGATTTTCCTTTACAATTACTTTATAAGAAGGAAAAGGCTTACTATCTTTGGGATCTGATCCTACACCGCTGCTCAATACCTTAGGGGATCAACTCTATTACATAAGTTGATTCCTAACTTTTATTTCATATCATGACATAAATAAGCAGTTCTTATTGTATCGGCCCAAAACCTATCGAATTGATCTTTACGGTGCTTCCTCTATCAATTAGATCCTTTATCCATCGAATAAAGTATTGAGGCATACCTATTTCTTCATATTCATAACTTCAAATTTTATGAAGTTTATTTCTTTGCTACAGCTGATAAAAATCGTTGTTTTGGACGATACATATGTAGAAAGCCTATTTTTTTTCTAGTATTTATTAAGAAATTTGCTCTTTTTTTACTTTTTTATTTCTATAGTGGAGATAGTCGCACGTAATGACAGATCACGGCCATATTATTAAAGGCTTGTGGTAAGAATGGGTTTCGCTCTAGTGCACGAAAATAATATTCCAAAGCTTTCGTATGTTCTCCGTTTCTTGTGTGGATAAGTCCTATGTTGTAGAGTATATAACTTCGATCATAGGGATCAATTTCTAGTCGCATAGCTTCATAATAATTCTGTAAAGCTTCTGCATAATTTCCTTCGGATTGAGCCGACATCCGTTACGGTCGTGATTCGATTCAAAAAATCTCCGTTTCAGAACCGTACATGAGATTTTCATCTCATACGGCTCCTCCTTTATGTACATAATGAGACTGATACATGGAATAAAAAAAGATTAAAAAATTCTCATTATAAACTGAGTGGGGCTGGTGTTTTTACAAGAAATCTCTAACCAACCCTCTTGTAAAAGATCTTTACTTAACATCAAGTATGTTGGTACTAGATAAAAAACGGGTGACTCCAACAATTTCTTTGTCTTAAACGCCCCTTAATTTTCAGGAATTAGTCACTTCAACAGTCTTCGATGGTTATACGGGTATCCAAAGCACGAACGAGATGGATGTTTGTTGTCCCAACCATTCTTGTTAGTCCTGATCCTGATAAGGAAAAGGGATAATTTATAACAAAGTTTTCGTGTTGTTGATTCCGAGGAGTAGTGCCTTTTCCTCTATGCCTCCTATTGGTACTAGTGGAGTAGGTTTGACCTAACACAACCATAGGGGTGTAGTGTAACCTTTCGCTCAATACTCTATAATCGACACGACAATTGAAGCATTTGAGGTTGCATTAATCGGGGATACACGACAGAAGGGTTTGTTTTATTTACAAACTTCACCTTCAACAAGCGTAGATTTATTTCAATAATTTTTTTCTTTATATCCCGAATAATAATGCGCCTTTCTCCTAAGAATACTAAGAGCGGTAAAAAATATAAATAACTAAATAAAAAAGAAAATAATCAAATCGCACCATCTCTGTAATAAGCGAATGCCTCTTTCTCGCCCGAAGTTGTCGGAATTATTCGTAATAAGATATTGGCTACAATTGAAAAGGTCTTATCAATAAAATTTCCATTTATTCGAGATCTAGACATAGGCAGAAATTCATTCTATAATTTCTTTTAATAACCTTCGTGGGAAAATAATCCCACAACCAACAGAATTTTACAGTACGAAATAACATAAAAACAGACTCATTAAAATTAAACTTCTACTCAAATTGTTTCTTTTTTACAGGAATCGATAAAAACTAATAAATATTTGAAGGCGGTTAGATTTCATCCAAATGTAAATCTAGTAGTATTAAGAATATAGGAAAATATTCCGATTTCATCAAAGTTGAAGAATCAACGAATTTATCCTAATCTGTAGGATAATTCGAGTCTGTAGGATAATTCGAGACGTTTTGATTAAATTATGATTTTGAGAAAAAGAATAAAAAAATCGCTCTATGATGGATGAAAATAGAATAACCGTCCGTTTTGTGTTGTGTATATAACGGGTATACGCTATACAATCAAATATAAAACTTCCGAGGGGTGTTTCATGAAGTTGGAATAAATCTATGGGATAAGGGGTTCTTGTTGAAAGATCTAAAATAGGAAAGAAATTTTAGAATTTTTATGAAAATAGAATAATAGTCTAAACTAAATAGAATCATGATCTAAGGGTAGCCATTAAAGATAGTCTAAAAAAATAGATCAATCGGTGAGAGTTGTTCCAATTAAGTGATTTAATCCGGTATAAAGATTCGAAAAAAAAAAATAGGGAGTGCCATCTTCGTAAACATGAATAGATACCTTTATTTATTGTTTTTAACAGTTTGTCCCAGAAAATTATCTTTATCCCCCAGCCTCGCGTAAGGGTTTGGCAAAGTTTTTCTATTTTTATAGTTAAAATAGCGTGTACGCACTTATCCAAAAACCTAATATGAATCACTATTCACTCGGTTTATGAAACTTTATCATTATGTAGGAGAGATGGCCGAGTGGTTCAAGGCGTAGCATTGGAACTGCTATGTAGGCTTTTGTTTACCGGGGGTTCGAATCCCTCTCTTTCCGTACCCTCCACTTAATTCACCAATGTTATTGACCACAATATAATATATCATAACAATGGACAACATTATTCCAACAGTTAGGACTTTCGTTGATATGTTTTCGCTATTCCTAATCCCAATTTCTGTGGTATGTAAAATACTAGAAAGAATGGACAAGGAATGAAGATCTCCCTATCAATCTATGATACACGAATGGGAAAAAAATACCCAGATAAACTCCCTTACCTCGAGTCTCTTTATATGGGGTGAAAGGGAGGGCAAAATTGTCCTAATCCTTCTTTTTTTAGTTAGGTTTAAGTCTGACGAGAATAATATTCTACAACTAGCAATTCATTTATTTTCAAACCGACCCATTTACTATCTAGTATTTGATTGACCGATCCTTTATATTGGAATGGGTGAAGACTCAAATGTTTTGGCAATTCCTCACGGGAGGATGAATCAAGATAATTTTGAACCAAAGACTTAGATTTTTGTTCATCTCTCACTGTAATAATATCTCGGGGTTTGCATCGATAACTTGGTATATCTACTATATCACCATTAACTAAAATATGTCTATGGTTAACCAATTGGCGGGCTTGAGGCATAGTCAAAGCCATACCTAATCGAAAAAGGATGTTATCCAATCGCATTTCAAGTAATTGTAGTAAAACTTGACCTGTTGACCCCTTTGCTTTTCCGGCAATATGAACGTATTTAAGTAATTGTTGTTCTGTAAGACCATAATGAAAGCGCAATTTTTGTTTTTCTTCTAAACGAATACGATATTGAGATTTTTTTCCGGGGCGTAATTGGTTTCTAAGATCGTTTCCGGCTATAGGCTTTTTAGTAGTTAGTCCCGGTAAAGCCCCCAGACGACGTATTTTTTTGAAACGAGGCCCTCTGTAACGCGACATAAAGACTCCTTATGAAGTTGCATAAACCTAAATGAAATTAAACTAAACTAAATGATAAATAAAATAGAAAAATAAAAAATAGAATATAAATTTGAAATTAAATAATAAATGAATCGAAATTAATTGAAGTATTGTACTACAAAGAAGAATTCGAAAGAATAATTAGATGAATTGTATCAATATCCCGGCCTTAATATATTATATATAATTTATAGTATAGTATAAATTTAAAATCTTAAATAATTAATATAAAACTATTAAATACTAAAAAATATTAAATAATATAATAAAATATAAATATTAAGAATATAAAAAAGAATTAAGGGTTCTTTTCTTAATTGGTCTATATAGATCAAACCCCTCCAATTTTTTTTTAATAATTGGAAGTTCTTATGAGATAATAGATGGGAGCCCTTTGGGAAAAGGGGAAGAAGCCTTTTCAATTTCTTTGATTTCACATTATCAACTATGGAAAAAAGAAAAATCAAACATATGGAGAAAAGCCAGCTATCGGAGTCGAACCGATGACCATCGCATTACAAATGCGATGCTCTAACCTCTGAGCTAAGCGGGCTCGCAGAACATAAATTCTACACACATAGGAATTTAGTAAACTACTGGAATCTTAGCTATTAACTGTTCATTCTTAACTCTTCTAATATGAATATATTTTATATATATAGAATTTCAAATAAATATTGGATATTTGAATATTAGAGAACATATTAATTAATATATTAATATAGCAATATATAATATATAATTTCGATCTATTTATCATACCAAATATATGATTATCAATAATCAATATCTTTATTATCTTAATTAGTTAATTAGATAGTAAGATTTTTTTTGAATTCAAAATTCTTTTTTTTTACTATTCTATTTTATAAATCTAAATTATATTTCTTTTAGTAATAAAATTTAATTTTTTATTACTATTAAAATAAACTATTAATTTGATTACTTATTACATAATTGACATAAACTAATTTATATTTAATAATATAATTAAATTAGCAAGTAAATTACTAGAACCTTCTTTCTAATTTAATTAGAATCTTATTCTATAAGATTCTATATATACTAATGTATAATTTGTATAATTAATGTATAATATAATTAATACATATTAGATACATTATAATATTAATATTTGAAATAATTTCATTTTTATTTTTTTTTTTTTTTATAAAATTATAAAATAAAAAAGGAATTATTAGTTATAGCCATTAGATTCGTTATGGCTATTAAATTGTTTAATTAAATATTTAATATTTAGTAAATTTCCTTTTAGTTATTTTTAGTTCGGAAAGATAAGAGCTAAGACGAAAACAAAAGAATCGACCGTTCAAGTATTCAAAATTGCATGCTAAAAACTATATAAATATGGTAAAATAAAATATATTATATATATAATAATAAAATATATATATAATAGTAAAATTATAATTATAATATAGGCGTCATAATAATATATATTTATATTATTTATATTATATTATTAATATAGTAGTAATAAGTATACTATATATAGTATATATGTGATATGTATCGATCAATATTGTATATTGAATTAATAAATTCAATAGGCCCATCATAATAGAAATGAAAGAAAAAGTAAAACGTTATCATAATGAGATCCTAATCACAAAGAAAAAGGGGGATATGGCGAAATTGGTAGACGCTACGGACTTAATTGGATTGAGCCTTGGTATGGAAACCTACCGAGTGATAACTTTCAAATTCAGAGAAACCCTGGAATTAAAAATGGGCAATCCTGAGCCAAATCCGTTTTTCTGAAAACAAACAAGGGTTCAGAAAGCGATAATAAAAAAGGAAAGGATAGGTGCAGAGACTCAATGGAAGTTGTTCTAACAAATGGAGTTGGCTACTTTGCGTTAGTAAAGGAATCCTTCCATCGAAACTCCAGAAAGGATGAAGAAGAAATGTATATCCGTACTGAAATACTATCTCCAAATGATTAATTACAACCCGAATTCGTATTTCTTTTAATTTTCATGAAAATTAAAAGAATTCTTGTGAATCAATTCTAAGTTGAAAAAAGATATCAAATCATTTCCTCCATCAAAATCTGATAGATTTTTTGAAGAATTGATTAATCGTACGAGAATAAAGATAGAGTCCCATTCTACATGTCAATATCGACAACAATGAAATTTATAGTAAGAGGAAAATCCGTCGACTTTAAAAATCGTGAGGGTTCAAGTCCCTCTATCCCCAAAAAGGCCCGTTTGATTTCCTAATTATTTATCCTATCTTCTCAGTTCGTTGGCGGTTCAAAATTCGTTATTTTTCTCGTTCATTCTAATTGGATCTGAACGGAAATTTTTTTCCGTTCAAAAGATTTGTGATATATATGAAAAAAGTACAAATAAACATCTTTGAGAAAGGAATCCTAATATTAAATTTGAATAATTAATCATTCATTTAATTATTCGTATTTTACTGAAACTTACAAAATCCCCCCCCCCTTTTTTTTTGAAGATCCAAGAAATTGCACCGGGGTATGGATAATACTTTGTAATCCCCTTTTCTTTCGTTTTTCTTTTTAATTGACATACACCCAAGTCTTCTATTAAAATGAGGATGGTGCGTCATCAATGGTCGGGATAGCTCAGCAGGTAGAGCAGAGGACTGAAAATCCTCGTGTCACCAGTTCAAATCTGGTTCCTGGCACATGAGAAATTTGTATGAGTCTCTATTCTACAAATTAATTGATATGGGTCGACATACATATTCATTGAATAGTATAAA